CCACGTTCTCCATAGGGCCCTCTTATCTCTTCCTTCTTCGAGCTTGGGTTATGGAAGAAGGAACCGAAAAGCAGATATCAGCAACAACCGGTTTTATTATGGGACAGCTTATGATGTTTATATCAATCTATTATGCGCCTCTGCATTTAGCATTGGGTAAACCTCATACAATAACTGTCCTAGTTCTACCATATCTTTTATTTCATTTCTTCTGGAACAATAAGAAGAACTTTTTAGATTATGGATCTACTACTAGAAACTCAATACGTAATTTCAACATTCAATGTATATTCTTGAATAATTTGATTTTTCAACTATTCAACCATTTTTTTTTACCAAGTTCAACACTAGCCAGATTAGTCAACATTTATATGTTTCGATTCAACAACAAGATGTTATTTGTAACGAGTAGTTTTATTGGTTGGTTAATTGGTCACATTTTTTTTATTAAGTGGGTTGGATTAGTTGTATTATGGATACGGCAAAATCATTCCATTCAATCTAATAAGTACCTTCTTTCAGAATCGAGAAATTCTCTGGCTCGAATCTTGAATATTCTCTTATTTATCACTTGTGTATACTATTTAGGCAGAATGCCTTTCCCTATTATTACTAAAAAACTCAAGGAAACCTCAGTAACGGGGGAACGCAGGGAAAATGAGGAAGAAAGCGACATAGAAACAACTTCGGCCCGAAAAGAAACTAAAGAGGACGAAGAGGGATCCGCCGAAGAAAATCTTTCTTTTTCTTTTCGGGCCGAAGAAAAAGAGGATCCGTACAAAATAAATGAAATGAACAAAATCCCCACGAGTGGAAAAGAAAAAACAAAAACAAAGAATGAATTCCACTTTAACCTTAAAGAGACGTACTATAAGACTAGCCCAGTTTACGAAGACTCTTATCTTAATAGGTATCGAGAACAAGAACTTTTGGAGTTAGAAAGTAAAGAAGATAAAAGCCCTTTTTTGTTTGAAAAACCGCTTGTCACTTTTCTTTTCGACTGTAAACGGTGGAATCGTCCATCTCGATATATAAAAAATGATCGATTTGAAAATGCTGTACGAAATGAAATGTCACAATATTTTTTTTATACATGTCCAAGTGATGGAAAACAAAAAATATCTTTTACATATCCGCCGAGTTTATCAACTTTTTCAGAAATGATAGAACGAAAGATATCTTTGTACACGACTGAAAAACTACTCCACGAGGATAATTATTGGGTTTATACTAACGAACAAAAAAAGCACACCTTGAGCAATGAATTAATAAATCGAATAAAAACTCTAGAAAAAAAAACAGGATCCCTTGTTCTAGATGTGCTCGAGAAAAGAACCAGATTATGCAATGATGAAAATGAAAAGGAATGCTTGCCTAAAATGTACGATCCTTTTTTAAACGGACCATATCGCGGAAAAATCACAAAATTATATTCACGTTCAATCAGGAATGATTTAATAACTTCTACAGATGCAATAACTTCTACAGATGCAGAGAAGTCCATAGAAATAGTCTGGATAAATAAAATTCACGGTCTACTTTCTAATGATTCCAAAAAAAAAGAATTTGAATATCAAAAGAATCTCTTTGATGGAGAATTTTTATCGACAAATATTGGTCATTCCTTAACCTCAAACGGCGAAGTCCCATTTGAATCCCCGCCCAGTCTTAATTTGAAACAACTGTCTTTATTGGCAGAAGAAAAAAGAATTGATTCAGAAAAGCAAGCAAAATGTTTTCAATTGATATTCGATGTAGTTACAACTGATCACAATGATCAAACAATTAGAAATAAAAATAATCAATTTTTTTTTCCTGAAATAGAAGAAATAAGAAAGGAGGTTCCTCGATGGTCATACAAATTGACCACCGACGATTTAGAAGAACAAGAGGAAGAAAATGAAGAAGAATCAACGGAAGATCATGAAATTCGTTCAAGAAAAGCCAAACGTGTTGTAATTTATACTGATAAGGACGAAACTACCAATACTATTAGTAATACTAGTGATAGTGATCCCGCGGAAGAGGTGTCTTTGATACGTTACTCACAACAATCGGATTTTCGTCGGGATCTAATCAAAGGATCCATGCGGGCTCAAAGACGTAAAACAGTTACTTGGGAAATGTTTCAAGCAAATGTGCATTCGCCACTTTTTTTGGATCAAATAGACAAAACATTTTTTCTCTCTTTTGACATTTCCGAAATGATGAATCTCGTTTTTAGGGATTGGATGGATAGAGAATCGGAATTAGAAATTTTCGATTCTGAGGAGGAAGAGACAAAAGAAAGAGAGAAAAAAAACAAGGAAAAAAAAGAGGAAAATGAACGTATAACAATATCAGAAACTTGGGATAGCATTATTTTTGCTCAAGCAATAAGAGGTTCAATGTTAGTAACCCAATCGATTCTTCGAAAATACATTGTATTGCCCTCATTGATAATAGCTAAAAATGTCGTCCGTATGTTATTATTCCAATTCCCCGAATGGTACGAGGATTTGAAAGATTGGAATAGAGAAATGCATGTTAAATGTACCTATAATGGTGTTCAATTATCAGAAACAGAATTTCCAAAAGATTGGTTAACGGATGGTATTCAAATAAAAATTCTATTTCCTTTCCGTCTGAAACCTTGGCGAACTAAAGTACGATCCCATCATAGAGATACAATGCAAAAAGGGGGAAAAGAGGACAATTTTTGTTTTTTAACAGTCTGGGGAAGAGAAGCGGAACTCCCCTTCGGTTCTCCTCGAAAACAACCTTCTTTTTTTGAACCTATTTTTAAAGAGTTAAAAACAAAAATTAGAAAAGTGGAAAAAACATTTTCTCTTTCTCTAGTTCTAAAAGTTTTTAAAAAAACGAGAAAATGGTTTTTAAGGATTTCAAAAGAAAAAACAAGATGGGTTAACAAAATAGTTCTAGTTATAAAACGAATAATGAAAGAACTTGAAAAAATAAACCCCATTTTTTTATTTGGATTCGGAAAAGTAAAAATAGGTGAATCAGACGAAAATAGAAAAGATTCTATAATCAGTAATAAGATTACCGACGAATCAACCATTCGAATTCGATCCACGAATTGGACAAAACGTTCACTTATAGAAAAAAAAATAAAAGATCTTGCTGATAGGACAACCACAATCAGGAATCAAATAGAACAAATCACAAAAGACAAGAAAAAAATAATTCTAACTCCAGATATAAGTATTAGCTCTAACAAGACAAATTCTGCTGATAAAAATTCAGAATTGCAAAAACATATTTGGCAAATATTCAAAAGAAAGAGTACCCGATTAATACGTAAATTAGACTACTTTCTCAAATATTTCATTGAAAAAATATACAGCGATATCCTTCTATGTACCATTAACATTCTTAGGACCAATGCACAACTTTTCCTTGAATCAACAAAAAAAATGATCAATAAATTCTTTGATGAAACAAATCAAAAAGGGATTGATCAAACAAATAAAAATACAATTCACTTTATTTCGACAATGCAAAAGTCGCTTTCTAATAATAAAAATGCAAACCTTTATTATGACTTATCCTCTTTGTCACAAGCATATGTATTTTATACATTATCACAAATTCAAGTTAATAACAAATATTACTTGAAATCCGTACTTCAATATCACGGAATCCGTCTTTTTCTTAAAGATAGAATCAAAGATTTTTGTAGGACACGAGGACTATTTGATTCCACCTCAAAGCATAAGAAATTTTATAAGTCTGGAATGAATAAATGGAAAAACTGGTTAAAGAATCATTATCAATACAATTTATCTCAATCTCAATGGTCTCAATTAGTACCACAAAAATGGAGAAATAGAGTCAATCAACGTTGTACAACTCAAAAAAAAAACTCAAGAATATTGGATTCATATAAAAAAACCCAATTAATCCATTACGTGAAACAAAATTATTACGGAATAGACTCACGGGCAGGACAAAAAGAAAAATTCAAAAAAAATTACAAATATGATCTTCTAGCACATAAATATGTGAATTATGAGAGTGGGGGGGACTCCTATATTTATGCATCGCCATCACAAGTAAACAGAGACCAAAGAATCCCATCTAATTTCAATACACAGAAACCCGAATCATTTTATGTACTAGTAGATATAGATATTAGTGATTATCTAGGAGAAGAATCTAGTCCATATGGAGAAAAATATCTAGATAGAAAATACTTTGATTGTAGAATTCTCCGGTTTTGTTTTAGAAAAAATTTCGATATGGATGCCTGGACTAATATGCATGTTGGTACCAAGATTAATAAAAATACTAAAGCTGAAACTCATAATTATCAAAAAATTTATAATAAAAATATTTATCCTCTCACGATTCATCAAAAAACAAAACCATTCAATAAAAGAAAAAAACTTTTTGATTGGATGGGAATGAATAAAGAAAGGCTATATCGTCCTATATCAAATCTGGAATCTTGGTTCTTCCCAGAATTTGGACTACTTTATGGTGCATATAAGCTTAAACCGTGGATTATACCAATCCAATTTCTTCTTTTAAACATTCATAGAGATAAGAATATTAGTCAAAATAAGAACATCAACGGAAATCAAAAAAAGGATCTTAATCTACGATCTAATAAAGAAGGATATTTTGAATTAGAAAATCAGAACCAACAAAAACGAAATCAAAGAGATCTTGGATCAGATACACAACAAGATATACAAAAACAAAAGAAAAAAGAAGATGTTGAAAAAAATGACACAGAATCAACCATTAAAAAACGTAGAAAGAAAAAACAATTCAAGAGTAAGAAGGAAGCAGAACTAGATTTATTCCTGAAAAAATATTTTCTTTTTCAATTAAGATGGGATGATTCTTTGAATCAAAGAATGACCAACAATATCAAGGTATATTGTTTATTACTTAGACTGACAAATATAAGGGAAATTGCTATATCCTCAATTCAAAGAGGAGAGATGCGTCTAGATGTAATGTTGATTCAAAAAGATCTATCTCTTACAGAATTGATAAAAAGAGGAATATTTATCATTGAACCAGTTCGTCTCTCTAAAAAATGGGATGAAGAATTTTTTATATATCAAACCATAGGTATTTCATTGATCAATAAGAGTAAACAACAAGCTAAAACTGATAAAAAATATATAAAAGAAAAATATCTTGATAAGAGTCCTTTTGAGAAATCCATTTCACAACATAGCACTATGTTTGTGAGTGCAGATAAAAATAATTATGATTTATTTGTTCCTGAAAATATTCTATCTACTAGACGTCGTAGAGAGTTGAGAATTCTAATTTGTTTCAATTCCTGGAAGGGGAATGCTGTAGACGTAGATAGAAATCTACTATTTTTCAATGAAAACAGCATAAGAAACTGTGGACAGTTTTTGAAAAAGGACAAGTATTTTAACACAAATGCAAATAAAAACAAATTAATGAAATGCAAATTATTTCTTTGGCCCAATTATCGATTAGAAGATTTAGCTTGTATGAATCGGTATTGGTTTGATACCAATAATGGTAGTCGTTTCAGTATGTCAAGAATACAGATGTATCCACAATACACTTCAGAATTAATTGATAGTCTATTTAAATAGTCTATTTTAGTATATTTAATAATTATTTTTTGAATTTAAATACTTAATATTTATTTATAATATAATGAATGATATAATATAATGAATGAATAAAATAATATTATACGATACGTAATAATTACACATAACGTAATAATTATACATAATTAATATATGTAATAATAAATACAATAATATAATTTAAATTTAAATACAATACACAAATAATAAAATAAATAATGAAAAAAATACTATGATAAAATACTATATATAATAATATGTACATGTAATAGATTATTACTATATATTATATAAATTATTACAATTATATATAAATTATTACCATATATATTACCATATATTACCATATATATTACCATATATATATTACCATATATAAATATTACTATATATAGACTATATACTATGTATATTTACAATAAATTATACTTTTATTTATATAATATACTTATAATATATATATATATATATGACCTATACCCATTTTATATAAATATATTATTTGTAATATGTTACTTACAATATAAATAATATAAAAAAATAGAAAAATTTTGGATACTTATATATCTAAACTATATATATATAAATATCTATCTATATATATAATATAAAACTATAAATATATAATATAAATAGATATAATATAAATAGATAATTAACAATTAACTTATATATTATATATAATAATGTGTAGTGTGTGAGTGAGACGTTTGATATGATATACCAAGGCCGAAAGATATACACATATGTTGTGTTATATTATGATACAAAATTTAATGGCTTATCAACTAAATCTAGAAATAAATCGGCGAAATCTTCTTAGGTACAATACATACAATACAAAGAAATCATTCCCCTTTTGGAATGCAGAAATATATTACACCTTTCTATCCAAATCAAATTAATAAATAAAAAATGAAAATTGGATTTGGATAGAAAAAATCGTATATACAAGAGTAAGAGGAAACTCTTTTTGTGTCTACCAAAAAATGACCAACATTATTATTTCTGATCAGTAAAAAAAAAAAAATGGAAAATTCTTTTATGGTCAAAAATTCATTTATCTCAATTATTTCACAAGAACAAGAAGAAAAAGAAGAAAACAAGGGGTCCGTCGAATTTCAAGTATTCAGTTTCACCAATAAGATACGAAGACTTACTTCACATTTGGAATTGCATAAAAAAGATTTTTTATCCCAGAGGGGTTTACAAATAATTCTGGGAAAACGTCAACGGCTGTTGGCGTATTTGTCAAAGAAAAATAGAGTACGTTATAAGAAATTAATTGGTCAGTTGGATATTCGAGAGCCAAAAACTCGTTAATTCAAAGATTCGTTTGAACCATTTTTTTTTTTGAATTTTTATATTTTGTTTGATTTCATTTTGACCGAACCTCATTTTGAAAAATTCATAGAATAATGAATTGGGGAAAAAAGATATGACTGTACCGGCTACAAGAAAAGATCTTATGATAGTCAATATGGGTCCTCACCACCCATCAATGCATGGTGTTCTTCGACTGATTGTTACTCTTGATGGTGAAGATGTTATTGACTGTGAACCCATACTAGGTTATTTACACAGAGGAATGGAAAAAATTGCGGAAAACCGAACAATTGTACAATATTTGCCTTATGTAACGCGTTGGGATTATCTGGCTACTATGTTCACCGAAGCAATAACAGTAAATGCACCAGAACAATTGGGAAATATTCAAGTACCTCAAAGAGCCAGCTACATCAGAGTAATTATGCTAGAGCTGAGTCGTATAGCTTCTCATTTGTTATGGCTTGGCCCTTTTATGGCAGATATTGGTGCACAGACTCCCTTTTTCTATATTTTCAGAGAAAGGGAATTGATATATGATCTATTTGAAGCTGCCACAGGTATGCGAATGATGCATAATTATTTTCGTATCGGAGGAGTAGCTGCTGATTTACCTCATGGCTGGATAGATAAATGTTTGGATTTTTGCGATTATTTTTTAACAGGAGTTGACGAATATCAAAAACTTATTACACTAAATCCCATTTTTTTGGAACGAGTTGAAGGAGTAGGCATTATTGGGGGAGAGGAAGCAATAAATTGGGGCTTATCGGGCCCAATGTTACGAGCTTCCGGAATCCAATGGGATCTTCGTAAAGTTGATCAATATGAGTGTTACAATGAATTCGATTGGGAAATCCAATGGCAAAAAGAAGGAGACTCATTAGCTCGTTATTTAGTACGAATCGGTGAAATGGCAGAATCCATAAAAATTATTCAACAGGCTCTAGAAGGAATTCCGGGGGGACCTTATGAAAATTTAGAAGTCCGACGCTTTGATAGAGCAAAAGATTCCGAATGGAATGATTTTGAATATAGATTCATTAGTAAAAAACCTTCGCCCAATTTTGAATTGTCAAAACAAGAACTTTACGTCAGAGTAGAAGCCCCAAAAGGGGAATTGGGCATTTTTCTTATAGGAGATCAGAGTGTTTTCCCTTGGAGATGGAAAATTCGTCCGCCAGGTTTCATCAATTTGCAAATTTTGCCTCAGCTAGTTAAAAGAATGAAATTGGCTGATATCATGACGATACTAGGTAGTATAGATATTATTATGGGAGAAGTTGATCGTTGAAATGATAATTGATATAACAGAAGTACAAACTATCAATTCTTTTTCTGGATCGGAATTCTTAAAAGAGGTTTATGAACTTATATGGCTCTTTGTCCCTATTTTCATCCTGATATTGGGAATCATAATAGGTGTACTAGTAATTGTGTGGTTAGAAAGAGAAATATCCGCAGGGATACAACAACGTATTGGACCTGAATATGCCGGTCCGTTAGGAATTCTTCAAGCTTTAGCGGACGGTACCAAGCTACTTTTTAAAGAGGATCTCCTACCCTCTAGAGGGGATAGTCGTTTGTTCAGTGCCGGGCCAGCAATCGCGGTCATCTCTATTTTACTAAGTTATTTAGTAATTCCTTTTGGGTACCGCCTTGTTCTAGCCGATCTCAGTATAGGTGTTTTCTTATGGATCGCCATTTCAAGTATTGCTCCTATTGGACTTCTTATGTCAGGATATGGGTCGAATAATAAATATTCTTTTTCAGGTGGTTTACGAGCTGCTGCTCAATCTATTAGTTATGAAATACCATTAACTCTATGTGTGTTAGCAATATCTCTACGTGTGATTCGTTAGAACATGAACTTTTCCTTATTTTTAGGAAATGGATTAAATGTGTTGAATAGATATAGTTATTTTTTTATTCATCATTCAGATTTAGGTCCATGGGTTAAACTAGATAGTCATATGAGTGAAACAAAACAGCTTATAAATTCGCAGTAAGAAAATGCATTCTCATTCCCTATGTACAAGAGTAAAGTGGAAGTAAACATAAGCAGTGTAAACTGTTTACCCCAAGATTGAAATTGTTTGATTAGTCCTCATGTCTTGAAGCGGGTACAAAGGATCAACCATATGGAGTTTCAACTATAGTCTTGTACGTATTACCATATGGGAGATCAATCAAAAATGAGTAGACAAGTAGGAACACCAAGATACACAAAAGATTAGTAATAGAGATAATGTAAAGTCTCAAAAGAGGCATTTACGCATAAAATGAATCAAAATAAGGGCTTTAAGTTAGTAGAAATGATAAAGCAGTACTTCCTTATAAGATTCCGATCTAGAGTATACTCCTATTCACTGATTAAAGAAATGACTATCAAGAACGAATTAATCCTCTTTTTTCAGAGTACCCCCGTTCTTCTGAGAAACAAGAACAGGAACAAAAGAAATAGAATGCAATATCAATATATGAAATGGGAAAATAACTGAATAATAAAATATCTTTAGTTATTCTTTCTTTACTGTATCCATGCATATGAAATTCTTACAAAAATTCATGAATTAGCGGCTAATTCTTTCTTTTTCGTAATCTAATAAAAAAAGATGGGTCGAACTGTCTTGTCTATTTACAAAAATGAGTATTTTATTATTGAAGTAATAAATTATTACTGAACAAAGAAAATTTCTTTTTTTTTTTATTTTTAAGAGAATGAGATTAATTCAAAAGCGCTTTTTTCTAGCAAACAGAATTACCTCGGTCTAATTTTGGACTCTCTCTCCAATCTATCTTTATTCTATTTTTCCCCAATAGATAATTAATGTTAATACCGGACTAGTCCTTATATTTATTTGTGGCCGTAGAGGAGCCGTATGAAACTGAGGTTTCATGTACGGTTCTGGAATAGCGACGGAAACTGTGATGTTATCGCCGACTATAATTATCTAATAGTTCAAGTACAGTTGATATAGTTGAGGCACAGTCAAAATATGGTTTTTGGGGGTGGAATCTGTGGCGTCAGCCTATAGGATTTCTAGTTTTTTTAATTTCTTCTCTAGCAGAATGTGAGAGATTACCTTTTGATTTACCAGAAGCAGAGGAGGAATTAGTAGCAGGTTATCAAACCGAATATTCAGGTATCAAATACGGTTTGTTTTACGTCGCTTCTTATCTAAATTTATTAGTTTCTTCATTATTTGTAACAGTTCTTTACTTAGGGGGGTGGAATTTCTCTCTTCCATACATATTTCTTCCTGAACTTTTCGGAATAAATAAAATAGGAGGGATCTTTGGAATGACAATTGGTATCTTCATTACATTAGCTAAAGCCTATTTGTTCCTGTTTATTTCTATCGCAACAAGATGGACTTTGCCTAGGATGAGAATGGACCAACTATTAAATCTTGGATGGAAATTTCTTTTACCTATTTCTCTAGGTAATCTATTATTGACAACTTCTTTCCAACTTGTTTCACTATAAATAACAGAATACATTAACGCTATTCTAGATTCATAACCTCTCTCAATCAAACAAGAGAAAGAAATATTAATTTCTTTATTTCATTGATATATACGATATGTTTCCTATGGTGACTGGATTCATGAATTATGGTCAACAAACAGTACGAGCTGCAAGGTATATTGGTCAAGGTTTTATGATTACCTTATCTCATGCAAATCGTTTACCCGTAACTATTCAATATCCTTATGAAAAATCAATCACATCAGAGCGTTTCCGGGGTCGAATCCATTTTGAATTCGATAAATGTATTGCTTGTGAAGTATGTGTTCGTGTATGCCCTATAGATCTACCCGTTGTGGATTGGAGATTGGAAGCAGATATTAAAAAGAAACAATTGCTTAATTATAGTATTGATTTTGGGGTTTGTATATTTTGTGGTAACTGTGTCGAGTATTGTCCAACAAACTGTTTATCAATGACTGAAGAATATGAACTTTCGGCTTATGATCGCCACGAATTGAATTATAATCAAATTGCATTGGGTCGGTTACCAATATCAATAATAGGAGATTACACAATTCAAACAGTTATGAATTCAACTCAAATCAACAAAGAAAAGAATAAACCTCTTCATTCAAGGACAGTTACCAATTAGTAAGATCCTTTTTTTGATATATTTGATATATATAATATATTAATATATATATATTAATATATATATATATATATATTATTGATTTGATATATATTGGTTTGATATATATTGGCTATATTTATTTAATTTATAGCTATATTTATTTAATTTATATATGTATGTTTTATATAATTTATATATGTATATGTATGTTTTATATATAATATATTTATGTTTTATATATAATATAATTTCGAATTTATATAATTAATTAATATTATTAATATTATTAATCAATATATATATTATATGAAATATCAATTTATTAAATATAAAAAATATAAATAATAAATTTAAAATTATAATATAATAAATTAAAATAAAATTATAATATAATAAATTAAAAAATAATATATTATATAATAAATAAAAGAAAAATATAATTATATAATTAATTATAAAATAATAAAAAAAAATATATTATATATATAAATATATCTAAATTAATCCACTACAAAAATTCACACTACATTAAGATTTCATTCAATTAGGGATATAGCATATACAAAAAAAACCAAATAGGGTAACTTTTTTCCTGGATTATTCAAAAGGGTCATAAAAAATTTCAACTTATCTATTTTTATACATTATACATAATGGATTTAACTGGGCCAATACATGATATTCTTGTAGTATTTCTGGGATCAGCTCTTATATTAGGGAGTCTAGGAGTAGTCTTATTTACCAATCCAATTTATTCTGCCTTTTCTTTGGGATTGGTTCTTGTTTGTATATCCTTATTCTATATTCTCTTGAACTCCTATTTTGTAGCTGCTGCACAGCTCCTTATTTATGTAGGAGCTATAAATGTCTTAATTATATTTGCTGTGATGTTTATGAAGGGGTCAGAATATTCCAATGATTTCTATCTTTGGACTGTGGGAGATGGGGTTACTTCGCTGGTTTGTACAAGTATTCTTTTTTTACTAATTACTACTATCTCAGATACATCATGGTATGGGATTATTTGGACTACAAAATCAAACCACATTATAGAGCAGGACCTTATAAGTAATGTTCAACAAATTGGGATTCATTTATCAACAGATTTTTTTCTTCCATTCGAGCTCATTTCTATAATTCTTTTAGTTGCCTTGATAGGTGCAATTACTATGGCTCGTCAATAAAAAAAATTAGTAAGTATAAAATAAGTATAAAAATGCAAAATTAGTATTATATTTATTTAGTAAAATTAGTATTATATTTATTTAGTATTATATATATATATATATATATATATAATATATATAATCTAATATATAATCTAATTTATTATAATTTAATATAATTTAAAAATTGAAATATAATTTATAAATACTTTAATACTAAATACTTAGTATTAATCTAAATACTTAGTATTAATAAAATACTTAAGATTAACACTAAAAAAAAAAATAGGCCTTTTTCTCATGTGTTATTATTAGGATAGGACATTTATTTCCCTTCAAATATATTTTGATATTTATAGTTAATATATGAATGATATTAATCTAAGAGACCTATATATATAAAATATAAAGTATTCCAAGGTATTTGATTCTACCCCTTTTCTATCTTTTCTATCGTGAATGCTTTCTTTTGTCCTGGATTTTGCCCTGGAATTATGACTTTCTGAAATTATTATTTTAGTTTAGAAAAACTTAAAGCAGTTGAATTGTTTGGTGAAATCAATTGAGATTGATAAGGAGTTAGTCAATGATGTTTGAGCATGTACTTTTTTTGAGTGCATATTTGTTTTCTATCGGTATTTATGGATTGATCACAAGTCGAAGCATGGTTAGAGCACTTATGTGTCTTGAGCTTATACTAAATTCGGTTAATATTAATCTTGTTACATTTTCTGATTTATTTGATAATCGACAATTAAAAGGAGATATTTTTGCGATCTTTGTTATAGCTATTGCAGCGGCTGAAGCAGCTATTGGTCTAGCTATTGTTTCATCGATCTATCGTAACAGAAAATCAACGCGTATTAATCAATCAAATTTGTTGAATAAATAGTCCTAATGATATAATGAAATTGTAATATAATAAATAATCACATTCATTTCATATATAATTTAATACTATACTCATAAATAAAATAAAAAAATGAAAACATATATCATATACTAATTACATATGCCGAGATAAAAAATACATCTATACAAACAAACCATATATTTATCATGTATAATTATATAATATGTATGTGTAATATTACTAAGTATGATATAATAAATAATAAATAAACTGAATCAATAATTTTTGAAACTGACTGAATATGAATAGTAAATAATATATATATATACTAACTTAACTGAATTTGAAATGAAAAAAAAAAATAATAATAAAATTAATAATAATAAATAAAAAATCATATAATATAAAATAAAAAATAATAAAATATTAGATATCCCTTATCACAAAGCTTTACCTAATCTATAATTTTATATAATTTGATAATTTTATATAATTTGATGGTTCATTTTTATATATTAATATTTATATATTAATATATAAATTAGAAATATATTAATATATAAATAAAAAGAAATATATAATAATTATAATTAAATATAAATTAATATTAATATAAATTAATATATAATATTAATATATATAAAATATACATAAGATAAATAATAAGTATAATAGTTCATAATATTATGTTAATAATTTTATAGTTTATAATAAAATATGAGTTTATAATAAAATATGATTAATTAGTACTAACATAATTCATATTATTTATTTTAATAATTAATATTATTTATTTTATCAGTTATACTCGCCGGTTTTTATAGTTTTATTTTACTAGTATTAGTTAGTATTAGCATGTAATATGGACAATTCATATCACTATGTTTGGTGAAATAGAAATCAAAGTCTCTTGGCTCTCTTCTCATGAACAGATCCAGAAATATATAGATTCTAAAAAAATTCTGGTAAACCACTGATTCGTCTGGTGTCTACAATATATGGATTTTTTTATTATTGATTTTACCAGAACCAGATCGAAAAATTTTATGTTCAAAACTGAAGCTTATAGATCCAATGTCACATTCAGTAAAGATTTATGATACATGTATAGGGTGTACTCAATGTGTACGGGCCTGCCCTACGGATGTTTTGGAAATGATACCTTGGGAGGGATGTAAAGCTAAGCAAATTGCCTCCGCTCCAAGAACCGAGGACTGTGTAGGTTGTAAGAGATGTGAATCCGCCTGTCCAACAGATTTTTTGAGTGTCCGTGTTTATTTATGGCATGAGACAACTCGCAGTATGGCCCTAGCTTATTGATACGTTATAGAAAAATCCACTTGAATCATTTGATTCCTCTTTACTGACAAAAACCCGTGCTCAGAATTAAATAAAAAAATTTTATTGATTTTATTGATATTGAGTACGGGTTTTTCTGGTCAAAGCGTATCTTGTCTTTACCACGAGTTATTTTCCTTGGTTAACAATAATTGTTGTTTTTCCTATATTCGCGGGCTCTTCCATTTTTTTTCTCCCGCATAGGGGAAATAAGGTAGTTCGTTGGTATACCATAGGTATATGTTTATTGGAACTTCTTATAACGACCTATGCATTCTGTTATCATTTTCAATTGGACGATCCGTTAATCCAATTAGAAGAGGATTTTAAATGGATAAATATTTTTGATTTTCACTGGAGACTGGGAATCGATGGACTTTCGATAGGACCCATTTTATTGACAGGATTTATCACTACTTTAGCTACTTTAGCGGCTTGGCCAGTTACTCGAGATTCGCGATTGTTTCATTTTCTGATGTTAGCAATGTACAGTGGTCAAATAGGATCATTTTCTTCTCGAGACCTTTTACTTTTTTTTATCATGTGGGAGTTAGAATTAATTCCTGTTTATTTACTTTTATCCATGTGGGGGGGGAAAAAACGTCTGTACTCGGCTACAAAGTTTATTTTATACACTGCGGGGGGTTCCATTTTTCTTTTAATAGGAGTTCTAGGTATGGGTTTATATGGTTCCAATGAACCAACATTAAATTTTGAAACATTAGCTAATCAATCGTATCCCGTAGCATTGGAAATAATATTATATTTTGGCTTCCTTATTGCTTATGCTGTCAAATCACCGATTATACCCCTACATACATGGTTACCAGATACCCATGGGGAAGCACATTACAGTACATGTATGCTTCTAGCCGGAATCTTATTAAAAATGGGAGCATATGGATTGATTCGGATCAATATGGAATTTTTATCCCACGCTCATTCCATATTTTCACCATGGTTGGTAATAGTGGGAACAATACAAATAATTTATGCCGCTTCAACCTCTCTCGGTCAACGCAATTTAAAAAAGAGAATAGCCTATTCTTCCATTTCTCACATGGGTTTCACAATTATAGGAATTGGTTCGATAACCAACACAGGACTTAATGGAGCTATTTTACAATTACTCTCTCATGGATTTATTGGTGCTGCCCTTTTTTTCTTAGGGGGAACAAGTTGTGATAGAATACGTCTTGTTTATCTTGACGAAATGGGAGGAATATCTATTCCAATGCCAAAAATCTTTACTATGTTCAGCAGTTTCTCAATGGCTTCTCTTGCATTGCCTGGAATGAGTGGTTTTGTTGCGGAATCAGTAGTATTTTTTGGAATAATTACCAGTCCAAAATACCTTTTAATACCAAAAATACTAATTACTTTTGTAATGGCAATTGGAATGATATTAACTCCTATTTATTCATTATCTATGTCACGCCAGATGTTCTATGGATACAAGTTATTCAATCTTCCAAACTCTTTTTTTGTGGATTCTGGACCACGGGAACTATTTATTTCGATTTGTATCTTTTTACCCGTAATAGCGATTGGTCTGTATCCTGATTTGGTTATTTCATTATCAGTTGACAAGGTACAAGCTATTCTATCTAATTATTACGATAGGTAGTCTTCATGAATAAAACAGAAAGTCTTTATGGGAAGTGAGTTGGAATTGTAATGGGATACATTACATCTCAAGTTTTTTTGAGAACCGTTTCACTCAAAAAGTGAAATGGTTCTCAAAAAAACTTACACAAACTTTCTTTATCTGTGGGACGATTTTTTTTATTTATTTTTCAATAAGTTTATTCAATTAGATACTAAATAAAATTAGTATCTAAGTTAATATGAATGAACCATAACTATGCAGTCCTATTCCTAATAAATTAACCCCAAAATAGCATATCCAAATTATCAGAAATCCTATAGAAGCCACAATTGCCGAATTCGCACCTTGCCAACTTTTGGTTGTTCTAGTATGTAAATAAATCGCGTATATGGTCCAAGTAATAAATGCCCAAGTTTCTTTGGGGTCCCAATTCCAATAGGATCCCCATGCCTCATTAGCCCATACTGCTCCAGAGAGAATACCCATAGTTAAAAAAGTAAACCCTAGACTAATGACACGAGAACTCCAATAATCCAATCTTTGTACCAATTGATATTTGTAATAATTTTTTAAATTTAAAGAAGAAAAAGAAGTATTTTGTAAAACATTTCTGTTTTCATTCAAGCATTCGATCTCACTAAAGAAAAATGACCTAATTAAAAAATTATTGTTTTTACCAAAACTTTCGATATTTTTTCGAAATGTAATGACTAGAAGAGCAATTGAAAATAAGGATCCAACTAAGAGAGCTGCATAACTCAATAACATCATACTTACATGCATCATTAACCAATGGGACCGTAAAGCAGGTACTAATATTGCAGATTGACGCATTTCAGTTGAAAGACCCGAAGTGGCAAAGCCTTGAGTAAAAATAGCACTTGGTGTGGTTATTGCGCTTAAATCGTTTTTATTTTTATGATTCCATATTTTAGGAATCATATGAATTATAGCGAAACTCCACGAAAGGAACATTAATGATTCATATAAATTACTTAATGGGAAATGTCCCGAATAAATCCAACGAATAACTAATAATCCAGTTATCGACAAAAAAGTAGCTATCATCCCCTTTTCCGACGAATCATATAATCCTACCTTTTCGTGGACTAAAAAGGTCATCAAATGAATTGTAATTACAATTGAAATGATCGAAAAAGAGATATGATTTAATATATGTTCTAAAGTTACAAATATCATAAAAGAAGGAGTCCAATTACATTACATACAGAATTCAAATCAGGAATAAAAAAAATTCTATACTATATAGGATTTATAATGTTATTTTTAGAGATGCCGCCACTCGGACTCGAACCGAGATGCTCTAGCACTGCTTCCTAAGAGCAGCGTGTCTACCGATTTCACCATGGCGGCTTGCTTGACTTGAAATAATAATAGCCCATTCATCTTGAATCGTCGAGACTCCAGATTTAATGTAATATTGTTTAAATTGCAATTGATTATTTGTATTTGTTTAAATTTTAATTTAATTTTTTTTTGATATTTACATATTATCTAACTCGGTATCATTAAATTGTATTACTAATTTATTCCTTGTTGTGTATAACATTTATGGGAAGATTTACCCAAACAAATCAATTAGGTATTGGACTAGACATATAACAAAAAAGAGTTGCAATCTCTATTGTAATTTACTTTTCATTTTCACAAAAAATATATATTTTAAAATAAATGCACTTTTTGTAAAAAGTGAGTGTCGTAAGTCAAAATTACCATCTCGCGAAATTATAGTATAATGAAAAAAGAAAACGAAACCTCGTATATTATTTTTCTATTTTTTCATTTAAATGAAAAAATAGAAAAATAATAATAGTTAAAGCCAGTATAGTTATAATAGACAGAGAAAATCTTCTTCTACATATTACAACAGTTAGTTCTAGCTCATATTGAATTGAAGAATTTTAAACAAAACACAAATTAATTTAATGCGACCCACTCGTCTTATAAAATAAATGCAAGTTTTAATTATTAATTTAATTATTTGAACTATGTCAATTCAGATTAGTCCAAGGCCTTATTACTTGTTTGTCGCACAAAAAAACTTTTTGAATGTCCTGTGGATACTGATTTAGCTAAAGAAAAAGCCTTTAGCGCAGCCAAATATCCTTTTTTCTTCCAAATACTTTTACGAATACGTTTTTTTGACATAGAAGTACGTTTTTTTGGAACTGCCATTCAAAAATAAAGAATTAGTCATTTTTATCATTGGATGTGAAAGACATGTATTGTTCAAAAGGGATCGATCCCTTTTCATTATTTATTATCTATATTTTACTTAACTTATTACATAGATAAAAGAGAAAAATCTTTCATAACATAAGAAAATAGTTTCTTACCTAATAGTTTCTTACCTAACAAGCAAAAAATATATTATTGATTATTGATTTGTTTTTTGCATATCACATATAGTCTTTGTACTAGAAAAGCAAATTTCTTTTGATAATAATCTTTTCTTATTCTAGTTTATTTTATGTTATGCTTTTTTTTTTCGTATCTCTATTACATACAAATACAATCTTCAAACCAAGAAAGAGCTAGTATTGATTGTTTATTTATTTTATAGCCCCATCTGAATCTGTGTTTACGGTATCTATTATCACTAAAAAGAAGTTGATTGCCACTCAAAAAGAACAAAAAAGTTTCCAACTCATATTTGATTTTGGTCTGTTATTTTTATAACACATTTAATAAACAAAAATCTTTCCCCATCTCCTTATATAATTGAAAATGATTTCAATTTATTTTCTATGAAAATAAAATTGATCAATTTCAGAGCGGAGTGCCTATTCCTAATTTAAATATAAATATAAAACTACTATATATAAAAAAACGACTATAGCCAGATAAAAGTAATGAATTTTCATATTATCTAGTAAGACTTTGTTTCAATTCTATACCAAATAAGAAATATTGTAGGATTCTATTTACAATAAGCATAAGTTTTCCGATTGAATTCCAATTCAATCAGTTCCACAGTGAATTAGATAATTACTTTAAATATTTTAACTATAATAGATAATAAAGTTCCTTTTTATTGAATTCTGTTATTAGCAGATACTGGATCCGTATCTGAACCAAGTGCTTTCTTTTTTTTTTGTGTTGGTGGAACTTTTTTTACTATACTATATGGTTATAAATCATCAAAACGGTAGAATAATTAAAAATTTTATATTTTTTGGATCTTAATTTAAATTTAATAAAAATTTATCTTTCTTTAGTGAATAACTGGGTAATAACTTTTTTACCTGCTCATTTAGTCATATCATTTGATCAAACGAATTGGAGCTTTTTGAATTATTTAATAATAGATGGGATATATGGGAAAAATCAGATCAATTAAGAATTCAAATCTTTGAGTTTTTCATAATTTTTTGCTGATTTCTTTTATTTATTCTTGTTCTTTCCGAAATAGAAATAGATAAGAGTTGGTGAATCGGAAACAATTACAATTAAATTAATAAGAAAAAGATTTTGAAATTGCTTTCTTATGGAACATACATATCAATATGCATGGATAATACCTTTTCTTCCACTCCCTGTTACTATGTCAATAGGACTTGGACTTCTACTTGTTCCAACAGCAACAAAAAATATTCGTCGTATGTGGGCTTTTCCTAGTGTTTTACTGCTAAGTATAGCTATGTTTTTTTCGGTCAATTTGTCTATTCAACAAATAAATGGAAGTCTTATTTATCAATATCTATGGTCTTGGACCATCAATAATGATTTTTCCTTAGAGTTCGGATACTTTATTGATCCGCTTACTTCTATAATGTTAATATTAATCACTACTGTTGGAATTATGGTTCTTATTTATAGTGACAATTATATGTCTCACGATCAAGGATATTTGAGATTTTTTGCTTATATGAGTTTTTCCAATGCTTCAATGTTGGGATTAGTTACTAGTTCCAATTTGATACAAATTTATATTTTTTGGGAGTTGGTAGGAATGTGTTCGTATTTATTGATAGGTTTTTGGTTTACACGACCAATTGCAGCAAGCGCTTGCCAAAAAGCTTTTGTAACCAATCGTGTAGGGGATTTTGGTTTGTTATTGGGAATCTTAGGTTTTTATTGGATAACAGGAAGTTTTGAATTTCGGGATTTGTTCGAAACATTTAATAAGTTGATTCATAATAATGAGGTTAATTTTGTATTTGCTACTCTGTGTGCCTTCCTATTATTCCTCGGTGCAGTTGCTAAATCTGCGCAATTCCCTCTTCACATATGGTTACCTGATGCCATGGAGGGGCCTACTCCCATTTCGGCTCTTATACATGCTGCTACTATGGTAGCGGCGGGAATTTTTCTTGTGGCTCGGCTTCTTCCTCTTTTCACAAGCATACCTTACATAATGAATCTCATTTCTTTGATAGGTGTAATAACACTATTATTAGGAGCTACTTTGGCTCTTGCTCAAAGAGATATTAAAAGAAGTTTAGCCTATTCTACAATGTCTCAATTGGGTTATATGATGTTAGCCCTAGGGCTAGGTTCTTATCGAGCTGCTTTATTTCATTTGATTACTCATGCCTATTCGAAAGCATTATTGTTTTTGGGGTCCGGATCTATTATTCATTCAATGGAACCCCTTGTTGGATATTCACCCGATAAAAGTCAGAATATGGTTTTTATGGGCGGTTTAACAAGATATGTTCCAATTACAAGAACTACGTTTTTATTAGGTACACTCTCTCTTTGTGGTATTCCACCTCTTGCTTGTTTTTGGTCCAAAGATGAAATTCTTAGCGAAAGTTGGTCGTATTCACCAATTTTCGCAGTAATAGCTTGTTTTACAGCAGGACTAACCGCATTTTATATGTTTCGGGTGTATTTACTTACCTTTGAAGGGTATTTACATGTTAATTTTAAAAATTATAGCGGAGCTCAAAATGACTCATTTTATTCAATATCTTTATGGGGAAAAGAGGTACCTAAGGCGATCAACAAAAATTTACTTTTCTCAACGACAATGAATAATAATGAAAGTGTTTATTTTTTTCCTAAAAATACATATCAATTTGATGGGAATGTAAAAAAGCAGATGCGATACTTTACTACTCGCTTTTTGAAAAAATATACTTCTATGTATCCCCACGAATCGGACAATACTATGTTATTTCCTTTGCTTATATTGGTAGTATTTACTCTGTTTGTTGGATTCATAGGAATTGCTTTTGGTCAAGGGGAAACTGATTTGGATCTATTATCGAAATGGTTGGCTCCATCGAAAAATCTTTTACATCCAAATTCGGATTATTCCATAGACTGGTATGAATTTTTGACAAATGTATCTTTTTCAGTAAGTATAGCATTTTTCGGAATATTTGTAGCATCCATTTTTTATGGGTCTGCTTATTCATCTTTAAAAAATTTGGACTTAATCAATTCATTTGTTAAAATAGGTCCTAAAAGAGCTTTTTTGGACCAAATAGTAAATGTTATATATAATTGGTCGTATAATCGTGGTTATATAGATTTTTTCTACACAAGGGTTGTAATCCGGAGTATAAGAGGATTAGCTAAACTAACTCATTTTTTTGATAGATGCATAATTGATGGAATTACAAACAGTGTTGGGGTTATAAGTTTCTTTGCAGGTGAAGTAATTAAATATTTAGTAGGGGGCGGACGAATCTCGTCTTATCTCTTTTTGTATTTATCTTTTGTATTAATCTTTTTATTAATTTGTTTTCTGTTTTTGAGTTTATAATTTTATAAAATTCTAATAATTATATTATATAATATACTCATAAATATAAATTATATATAAATAGAAATTCTAATAAATTATATTTATATATAATGTATAAATAGAAATTCTATATAAATTCTAATTTATTTATATATTTATTTATAATTATTATTTATTTATATAATTATTATTTATTTATTATTTATTTAGAATTATAATAATATTTTATTATAATTATAATAATATTTTATATCTTTTCAATTTGAGTATTCGATCTTAAAAAAAAAAATAAGAAAATAAGTATGAATAATAAAAAATCAACATGGTAAGATAAGAGAAAAAATAATAATAATTATAATATAAATTTGAATAAATTTTATTTTGATATTTTTATTTAATTTATATTATTCAAATTTATATTATATATTAATTATATAAATTTTATTTAATATTATATTAATTGAATATTAAATAATATTAATTTTATATTTATATTCAATTTGAATTGAATTTATATTATATTCAAATTTATATTAAATATTCAATTCATTTTTTATATTTTTAATTTAATATTTAATATATTATATAATATATTCTATTCAATTTATTATAATTATAATTCAATTTATTATATAAATATAAAAAAAAAAAATGAATATAAATATAATGAAATAGAATTATTTAATATAAATAATAAATAATCATAATATATCATAATATAATATTAAAAAAAAAAAAAAAGTTTTATTACATGTATATTCACTAAACAAATATAATACATTCACAAAT